TAAAATCAATTTTCGTCAATTTTTTTTTCATGGAACAGGAAATAAAAAATGAACTTTTATTTATTATTTATTCGAAAAATTTATTAATATCGATAAATTTTTTAGTTATTAATAAAACTACTTAGAGATATTGTTTTTTCAACAATAGCAATGACGGGGTTAATCACTATTCCCGAAGAGGTTGATCCTATTACACATATAATGATACTAAATTCAATAGGACTTTTTGATACTAAATAATTCGAAGTTTTATACTTCCGAATATAAGAAGTTGTTTCTTCGTTTTCCTTAGTCACAATCAATTTGACTATTCGTAAATAGTAATATATAGAGATTACACTTGTGAAAAGTCCTACGGAGACTGATAAGTATAGACCCGCTTTCCACCCACACCAAGAGAGGTAAGGTTTTCCGAAAAACCCAGCTAAGGGGGGAATACCTCCTAAGGATAATAAAGATAAAGCAGGAAAAGATGCCAATAGAAGATCTTTTTTATATGACCCTGCATAATCCCGAATGTTGTCCGTTCCAGTGCGTAAACCGAATAATGTAATACAAGCAAAAGTTCCTAGATTCATAAGAATGTAGAATAGCATGTGAGTTATCATGCTTGCATACCCATTAGAGTCTCCCGCAATTACTCCAATCATAAAATATCCAATTTGACTTATCAAAGAATATGCAAGCATACATTTCATACTTGTTTGCGTTATAGCAATAGAATTACCTAAGATCATACTTAGAATAGCTATTATTTCTAGAATTAGATGCCACTCGTTCAGTGATGAAAAAAAAACTGTGTTGAAGATTCTAGTAGCTAAAGCTAAACCGGCTATTTTTGAAGTAACAGAAAAGAAAGCAATGACTGAGGTAGGGGCGTTAAAGTCGAAAAAACAAAATTACTCACTTTTTCTCTCATTCAAAACCGTGCGTGAAACTTTTATTTCACACGGCTCCTAAGTAATAAAAAAATTATTTTACTATTTCTATTTCATTACCTTCCTCGCGTATATGATCCAATGTATGTATTAAATTCTTCTATTCAATCAATCTCTCTTTTTCGGGGAATCCCTAATCAGCAATTCTTCTGATGAAGCACTAACTCATTCGAATTATTCTTTTCCGAATAAACTGAATTTGAGCAGGAAAATCTTCTGATTTTATTCATTTTTAATAGACATAAAAGTTATTTTAGGGTGATACTCCTTTCTGTTGACGAATGCTCCTTCGTCATACTCATAGTCCTTGAAGGATAAAGACTAATCAATAGCATATATGAAATATATGTTTTTTATGCGTCAATTCTCTCTTCCTTTGCGCAACTACCCTTAATAAATTACTCGCAATATATTCCTCTTTTATGTGAATTGCTTCTAACTTTGCTTCACCCTACTGTCACTCAAACAGGGGTTCTATAGGAATTTTGGGTAAAAGTTATGTTTTAATCCGAGTGAGGATGCCAGGTTTTTCCATTCTGGATGTCTATAATTCTTTTTTTGATAACTCTTCCTTTCTCTACGAAAAGTTATACAATGAATCGCACTCCTTCATATACATCAGGAGTCCATTGATGAAAAGGTACTAAAGAAAGTTTGAATGCGATTCCTGCAATAATAAATATAAGCACGATCGAAATACTTGTAGAGTTATACATTTGTGTGTTTATAAGACCATTAAGAATCTCTTGAAGTTGGATTTTCCCCCCAGATAAACCGTATAACCATGAAGAACCGTAAGCCAGAATGGGAGAACTTGCTCCACCCATAGGTAAATACTTCATAGCAACTTCATTGAATCATACATCTTTCTTAGTATATCCGGATAATAAATAGAAGGATAAACTTAAACATTCTAAAGTAATGAATATTATTATTAAATCATTAGCACCGCATAAAAACATTCCTCCTGTAGTAGCTGTTAACAAAAAAATTAAAGATTCAGTAATCGCCATTTTTGTACATTTCATATATTCCATAGATAAGGGAATACATAGAAGTGACGGAAATGCAATAGAGATTCGGAATATTCCATTAAAACCGTCTGTTTGAAAACTGCCTGAGAAACTAAAAATAGGTTCTTCCTTTAATTGAAATAACAGGACAGTTATACTTATGATCAAACTTGTTAATGAAATGAAATATAACCAATATGTCTTTTTTTCAGAGGTTAGATCTATCAATAGAATGATAATTAAACTAGAAATTAAAATACATTCTGGTAAAATACTACTTCCATCTGAGAAAAATGAACCAAAATCTAATTTCATAATTTCTTAAGGTATAATTAATAATTAAGTATCAGTTTTATATAATGCTGAATAGGAATAGGAGAGACAAATAATGAATATTTGGATGATTTTTGAAGAAACTTCAACTTACTTAATCAGAGAAGAATCACAAAAAAAAATGATTCTATTTTTTTCATTGTCCATCTATAAATCTCTCTAGATTTGTATATTATTTTTTTACACTACTCCTTCAATATTGATATTTCTTTCAATTTAATATTACTATTGTTACTACTACTATTACTATTACTTGTGATGCAAGTCTCCTCGTAGGAGGAAGAGAATAAAAAGAAAAAAAAGAGGGACTTACATCTTGCATCATGTTTTATCTTTCTGTTTTACGAAGAATCGAAGACTCTATGAATATATTATAAATTCAATTTTATTACAAAAAATCATACCTCTTCTTCTTTAGCGAAAATGAGCGAAAGCTCTATTAGCCTCTGCCATTCTATGAGTTTCCTCTCTTTTACGCACAGCATTTCCATTATCCCTAGCAACATCTATTGATTCGTAACTCAATTTAAAAGCCATATTTCAACCTGGACGTTTTTTAAATGCCACTAATAACCAACGAATAGCAAGCGCTTTTCCTTATGAAGATTCTATTTCAATGAGGACTTAATAGGTCGAACCACCTACACGTCGTGCTTTTACCGTAACATTAAAAGTTACTCTACGTACTGCTTAACGTAATACGGATAATGGATTTTTCTTCGTTGCTCGTCTAATATTTCTCATGGCTCCATAAAGAATTCGATAAGCCAATGATTTTTTTCCATTCCTCAAGATACGATTAACCAACAAGTTAACTAATCAGTTACGATAAATTGGATCAGGTTTTTCGATTTGTTTCTCTGTAGTACCTCGGCGCGACATAGCAATAGAAATAGTTAAATTATTCTTTATTATTCTTTACTATTCTTTTCTTCCTGTAAAAACTAACAATTAATTACTTATTTATTTTGGCTTTTTTACTCCGTATTGCAGGGTTGAGTTTCCA